TAGTTCCTTTCCCGCTAACAAATTGATGGAGTATTCTATAACTTTGATTTGTGTTTCTTCGAAGTAATATTAACACCTTTTCAAATTCCTGTATAGTCTTTCTCAGTTTATCCACAGACTATATCTCATTTCTTTCTATATACCCTCTTCCCAATATTCTTATGCATCCAACAGGAGTTGAACCTGTGAATTCGCCAATTATGAGTTGGGTGCTTTAACCGTTCAGCCATGGATGCTAAAGTACGTCTTTACAGTATTCTATAGATAGAATATTCTATCTAGATAGTTATTAAAGGAATCTTAGTAGGAATAGTATGGTATAAATACGATTGTAAAAATAAGAATTGTTTCTTATCATGTTTCTCCCTCATTCGATGGGATAAAAATATCTTTCACGTTCAAGCTTCATGAGGATGAGACAATAGAGGGAGAAAGGAGAAAAAAGGATCGATAAATAATATGATGTATCTGATGTAGCAAATGTACCATTTCCTCACAGAAGAAAAGTAGAGAGAAAAAAAAAGAAGAAGTATTCTTTTTTTTTTCTCTCTACTTTTCTTTCTCTCTAGAGGACTAAACCATTCAAGTTTTCAGTCCCGGCTGTATAGCAGCACCAAAGACTTTGCATCTTCTACTAGATGGATAAATATTTACGGTCCCGGCTCAGCTATCTAGTAGTCATATCGAAAACAATATTTCTAATCTCAGCTATCTAGCGACAATAATGAAAGATTTGAAGTCTTTATTTATTAAAGAGTTAAAGTCTTTATTGAAGGATTTACAGTCCCGAGATAAAGACTTTGTAAAAACAGTTACAGTCCTGAAACAAAGACTTTATTGAAGGATTTACAGTCCCGAAATAAAGTCAGAAATAGTTAACGTCTTTATTGAAGGATTTACAGTCCCGAAATAAAGTCAGAAATAGTTAACGTCTTTATTGAAGGATTTACAGTCCCGAAATAAAGACGTTAAAGTCTTTCTATGTCAAAAATTGTCAAAAATTTCTTATTTTTCACATATTCATTCAAGTTATTCATCGATATCTAGTAAATAGGCCTTATTCGGAACTTATCAACGTCCATAAATATATGGTAAAAAGGTCTCGGAACTTGTCAACGTCCATAAATATATAGTAAAAAGGTCTCGGAACTTATCAACGTCCATCGATATGGAGTAAAAGATTTCTCATCCTTTACTTCTTGAAAAAAGACACCTATATAGTCAAAGATTTCCAATCTTTGACTTGTTAGGCATCTATAGCGTCTATATAGTCAAAGATTTCCAATCTTTGACTTGTTAGACGTATATTCCATGTAATAGATGAAGTACTAGAGAAAATAGTCGTTATCCTCTATTTTTTGTAAAGTTATTACCTCTATTTTTTGTAAAGGTAATAAAGAACCGAATCGTTATACTCTATTTTTTGTAAAGTTATTACCTCTATTTTTTGTAAAGGTAATAGAGAATAAAATCGTTATACTCTATTTTTTGTAAAGTTATTACCTCTATTTTTTGTAAAGGTAATAGAGAACAAAATCGTTATACTCTATTTTCTGTAAAGTTATTACCTCTATTTTTTGTAAAGGTAATAGAGAACAAAATCGTTATCCCTTATTTTTTGTAAAGTTATTACCTCTATTTTCTGTAAAGATAATAAATAGAGCAGAATCGTTATACTTTATTTTTTGTAAAGTTATTACCTCTATTTTTTGTAAAGGTAATAGAGAACAAAATCGTTATACTTTATTTTTTGTAAAGTTATTACCTCTATTTTTTGTAAAGGTAATAGAGAATAGAATCGTTATCCTTTATTTTTTGTAAAGTTATTACCTCTATTTTCTGTAGAGGTAATAGAGAATAGAATCGTTATACTTTATTTTTTGTAAAGTTATTACCTCTATTTTTTGTAAAGGTAATAGAGAACAAAATCGTTATACTTTATTTTTTGTAAAGTTATTACCTCTATTTTCTGTAAAGGTAATAGAGAATAAAATCGTTATACTCTATTTCATGTAAAGTTCATGTAAAGTTATTACCTCTATTTTTTGTAAAGGTAATAGAGAATAGAATCGTTATCCTTTATTTTTTGTAAAGTTATTACCTCTATTTTCTGTAAAGGTAATAAAGAACAGAGTCGTTATCCTCTATTTTCTGTAAAGTTATTATCTCTATTTTCTGTAAAGGTAATAAATAGAACAGAATCGTTATACTTATTTCATTAAAAGAGTCGTTATTCTTATTTCATTAAAAGAATCGTTATCCTCTATTTCATGTAAAGTTATTACCTCTATTTTTTGTAAAGGTAATAGAGAATAGAATCGTTATCCTTTATTTTTTGTAAAGTTATTATCTCTATTTTCTGTAAAGATAATAAAGAGAACAGAATCGTTATACTCTATTTTTTGTAAAGTTATTATCTCTATTTTCTGTAAAGATAATAAATAGAACAGAATCGTTATACTCTATTTCATGTAAATTCTCCATCCATATAGATAAAAGATTTTGTGTCTTTTACTTTTTAAAAAGATATCTATATAGATAGATGTAACGACTCATTCTAAGGTAACGACTCATTCTATGATAACGACTCATTCTAAGGTAACGCTTCATTCTAACGCCTCATTCTAACGACTCATTCTAACGCCTCATTCCAACGACTCATTCTACGATAACGCCTCATTCCAACGACTCATTCCAACGACTCATTCCAACGACTCATTCCAACGACTCATTCCAACGATTTATTCCAACGATTCATTCCAACGACTCATTCTATGATAACGCCTCATTCTAACGACTCATTCCAACGACTCATTCCAACGATTCGTTCCAACGACTCATTCCAACGACTCATTCTAACGACTCATTCTATGATAACGCCTCATTCTATGTCAAACATTTCTGATTTCCCACACATTCGTTCAAGCAAGTTCTCTATATAGAGGGAGAAAAAAGATTTCTTATCCTTTACGTCTTAAAGATTTCTTATCCTTTACTTCTTGAAGAAGAAGTTCTCTACATAGAGAAAAGATTGAGAAAAGATTTCAAATCATTTTACTTATTCCATATAAAATAAAATTGGCTTTTCTTTTATATAGAAAGAGAAAAAGTAGTTTCGATTTCTTTGATTTCTTTGCCTGAAGGAGATTCTTGTAATCTCCTGCCTTGAAGAGGATTCGAACCTCTATGCCGTATAGCACAAGATTTTGAAACTTGCGTGTCTACCATTTCACCATCAAGGCTTATCAGGATTTATCATACATATTCCTCTATCGGTATTATAATACATCCAATCCATCGATGTCAAGTCAACTTGATTGTTCTAATCTGAATCTGATTGTAACAAATTGAATCCATCGGTGGCAACAGATTCAATCCATCGGTGGCAACAGCTAGTTGATCCTTCTGATTTGATTATAACAAAATCAATCATCGATGTCAAGTCAACTTGATTGTTCTAATCTGATTCAAACAGATTCAATCCGTCGGTGGCAACCACTAGCAACCACTAGTTGACTGTTCTGATCTGATTGTAACAAATTCAATTCGTCGATGGCAATAGCTAGTTGATCCTTCTGATCTGATTGTAACAAATTCAATCCATTGATGGCAATCACTAGTTGCTAGTTGATTGTTCTAATCCAATCTTCTAATAATCCGAAATTGGAACAAATCGAATCCCTAACTCGAACAAATTAATCCATTGATGTCAACCACTAGTTGATTGATGATGTCAATCACTAGTTGACTGTTCTACTATTATTGTAGTAGATTCAATCCATCGATGTCAACCACTAGTTGATCCTTCTGATTTCATCGTAGCAAATTGGCTCCATCGGTAGCAACCACTAGTTGATTGTTCTATTCTTATTATAACAAGTCGAATCCATCGATGGCAACCACTATCAATGAACTATCAATCACTAGTTGATTGTTCTATTCTTATTATAACACATCGAATTCATCGATGGCAACCACTAGTTGATTCTTCGAATCCAAAATACGAACTAGTTGATTCTTCTGATCCAATTAGAGCAAATCCAATTCACTTATGTAATTCACTTATGTCAAGATCCATTTGATTGTTTTAGTTCCAATCATTTTATTTGAATTCCATTAGATCGAATCCATCGATGGCAACCACAAAATTAAAATTGATTGTTCTATCCTTATTATAACACATCGAATCCACTGATGGCAACCACAAAATTAAAAATTAAAATTGATTGTTCTATCCTTATTATAACACATCGAATTCATCGATGGCAACCACAAAATTAAAAATTAAAATTGATTGTTCTACTCTTATTATAACACATCGAATCCACTAATGGCAACCACAAAATTAAAGTAGAGGCGTTTCTATAGAAAGAGAAGCAAAAGGGAGGACGGTGGTAGGGCTCTCCCTGGACGATGGAAAACCCTTCGAGAGAGAAGGTAGGACCCTCTTAATTCAAGAGATTAGGGAGGATGAACCTTGGGATGGATTTAGTCAGGATAACATGGATTGGGCGCATAGAGAGGACCCAAAAACGGGAAGCGTTAACGGGGTAAGCTGGGAGAGCGATGGAGGCCATGTCGAAACTGTCGAAAATGTCGACCATGTCGACCATGTCGACCATGTCGACCATGTCGACCTTTTTCATACTTTTCATCCTTTTCAAGTCGACCAAGGGGGTGGGGATGATCAATTCTATCACGGAACTAATAACAAAATGAATCACTTATTACGTTACGCGCGAGCGGTAACATTGTGGGAACCCTAAGTAAATGGGGGAAAAATCTGACCAAAAAAGAGGCCCAAGAAACCGAGCGCTTCCTGTTGGAGCACCCCGAGCTTATAGAACACATACGGGAAGAAAAGAAAGAGTGGACAGAAGAAGAGATCATAGAGTGTGCCTGTAGGTTGGTCAAGGTCGAACCCTCCGTTAGGAATAGTATCGAGCAGCTTTATAGAAGCTTCGAACTACGACACCCTACTAACCACTTGCATTTGCCACCACGGTTGGTTCCTTCCACCATGATGAGTGATAAGGTATATCCTTTGGCGGGGCAACTCGAAGGTAGTGTGATCCGTCTGAAAGAGTCCCCGGGCAGAATTACCATATTGGGGGTTGGAAGGAAGACCCTGGCTTGGGTGCCTCTGGGTTTGCTGGGGAAGATTCCTATCTATTTGCGGCCCGTAGATAATAAGAGCATCCCGGAGATTGAGGCTCCTATCCCGCAAGGGAGGAGATGGAATACCCTCTATAAGCAGGTGATGGAGAACAGATACCTGGAAAGGGAGGTCCTTCTGTTTCAAGCCCGTACCCTTTGTATTCCCCCCCTTGAGAGTGAGAAAGTAGAGGATTTGGTAGCGATACTGGGGGTGAAGAGAGAGAGACGGGAAGAAAGGGGGCCGAGAGAGGAGGCCTTAGAGGTTGGTGCGTGTGAAAAGATGGCGGAGCACCTCCGGGGGAGATGGATTTTCCGGTTACCCGATAAGGAATGGTATAGATACGAGGATGATCATTGGTCCACTCGAGATAGCTCTTCCTATGAGTTAATGAATGACATCTTTATGGAAATAAAGAGGATGGGAGGGGAATATACCAAGGCTGAAAGAATAAAGATGGGAACTCTTAAGTTTCGTAAGCTGGTCGAAGAGAATCTTAGGCAGCTACTCTATTGCACGCCTACGCCCTTAAAGGGGTTGCACTTCTTGAACGGGTTATTGGTTGAGGATGAGGATGACGGAATACGTCTGTTACCAATCAAACCGGGGCTTTGGTCTTTCACTCGCTGCGGGATATCGTTGGACATGTTCATACCGCTTCCAACATTGCACAAAAAGTTTCTAATTGAGCTCATAGATGGAGACATATTGAAGATTAATTTATTGCGGATCTTTCTGAGGCTTCTTTTTACCCAGAACAATAAAGAACAGGTCAGTCTCTATCTTTGGGGTACGGGAAAGTCTACCTCGGTCCAGCTCCTCGAGTACATAATGGGAGAGGCTTGTTGCGCCTTAGACGTGCTCCGGCTAAATAACCGCTTTGAGATGAGGGCGATCCAGGATAAATACTTGATAACTGTATACTTATGTCAACAGCTAATAACAGGTTTTATTTCTTTATTGTATTACATTCAATATACTTGTGTCAACAGCTAATAACGGGTTTTAGAACAAGCTCTAGCTTCCTATTAGTTTAGCTCCTTATTGGTACAGAATCTTCTATCTTCTATATCTTTTACTAGAATCTTCTATCTTCTATCTATCTCCTATTAGTACAGAATCACATTCAAGACACTTTGTCAATAGCTACTACCAATCTTTAGCCCTCTACTTTAGCTCTCTAATACCTACTAACAATTTCTAGCCCTTTATTATTATAATAGCATATCCAATATACTTTGTCAATAGCTACTAACAATTTACAATTTCTAGCCCTCCATTACTAGCAATCTCTAGCCCTCTAGTAACTACTACCAATCTTTAGCCCTCTAATAGTTATTATCAATCTTTAGCCCTCTAGTAACTACTACCAATCTTTAGCCCTCTAGTAGTTACTAACAATTTTTAACCCTCTACTAGTATAATAGCATATCCAATATACTTTGTCAATAGCTACTAACAATCTTGAGTATTCTACTCGAATAAGAAGAAATCCAAGAACCTTTGTCAAGAGCTAAATAGATTATTGGATCGAAACTGGAATCGATTAAGAAATAAGCTAATAAGTGATGTTATTATAGTATTGGAAACAACAATTCCGATTCGGAGTTAACTCTTCCTAGAACAAATACTTCTATCTCTAATCAGAGATAGAAGTATTTATTCCGCAATTCACAATTCAAAGAATATTCTCTTCTTGTGAGATTGATGATATCAAAATCAACTTATTTCAAAATCTCTTTCTATGAATATTCAATGAATGAGAAGAGCTTTATTTAAAAGAAAGTATTCTGTGCGATTGCAATAATAGGATTTATTAATATCCCTGGTAGAGTAGATGCTACTACACATATAATCATAGTGATCTCGATAGAACTCTTTGGGATTAGAGCATACGACGAAACCTTATAATTCTGTATATAAATAGTTAATTGTCTGTTTTGTTTAGTAAATAATAACTTAATTATTTTTAAGTAATAATACATAGAAATAACGCTTGTAGAAAGTGCTATTAGAACCAAAAAGTATAAACCTGCTTTCCATCCACACCAGAATAAATAGAGTTTTCCGAAAAAACCTGATAACGGAGGTATGCCACCTAGAGATAGTAGACATAACACTAAAGAGAGAGTTAAGAGAGGATCTTTTGTAGATAATCCCGCATAATCTCGAATATTATCAGTTCCTGTACGCAAACCGAATAAGGTAATACAAGCAAAAGTCCCTAGATTCATAAATATATAAATTAGCATGTAAGTTATCATACTTGCATATCCATTATTAGATTCTGCAGCAATTACTCCAATAATAATATATCCAATCTGACTTATAGAAGAATATGCAAGCATACGTTTCATGCTTATTTGAGTGACAGCAATGAAATTTCCCAATATCATGCTAGAAATAGCTAATATTTCCAGAAGCAGATGCCATTCAGTTGATGAAGAAGGAAATAAAATATTGAAAAGTCTAGTAGCTAAAGCTAAAGCAGCTACTTTCGAAGTCACGGAAAAAAAAGCAACAACTGGAGTGGGGGAGTTAGAGTCGGAAAGAAGATTACTCAATCTTTTCTCTCATTCAAAACCGTGCATGAAACTCTCATTTCACACGGCTCCTAAGTAAAAAAGAGTTTATACGATCATCTCTTTTATAACCTTCCTCGCGTGTGTATAAGATTGAATCTATTCAAAATTATTAGAATCTTTAACTTTTCGAGGAATCCTTTATCAGTAGTCTTTATGAAAATCTATTACTTGTTTAATCATTATAGTCTTTTCCTCCAAAATCGGGAAAAGAAGATTAAATAAGAAAACCATCTGAGTTTATTCGTTTTTAATAGACATGAGATTATTATTTTAGGGTGATCTCTTTGTTGACGAATGCTTCTGCTACACTCGTAGTCTTTGAAGGATTAAAACTAACTATTTAGCATCTTACAAAAGTTATTAAAAATAATATTTTTATACGTCATTTGTTTGATCTTTGCAAAAACTACCCTTAATAACTAACTTATAAAGAGATCTTTTTATTATTCCAAAATCGATCTTCTTTCTTGACTTTGCTTTACCCTAATCATTAAACAAAGATCTTACAAGAATCTTTAGTAAAAGTTATTTAGTAATCCGAGTGAGGATATAAAGTGTTCTTTTCTTTCTCCACATGTCTATAAAGTACCTTAAAAAGTAGATTAATGATCTATTCAATAATCTATTACAGATCTAAGGATTTCTTGAACGAATCACACTCCTTCATATACATCGGGAGTCCATTGATGAAAAGGAACTAACGAGAGTTTGAATCCAACTCCTACAAGAAGAAATATCATTGAGATAAACATCCCTGTAGAATTATACATTTGTGTGGTTAGGAGTCCATTGACTATCCTTTGGAGTTGAATCTCTCCCCCAGACAATCCGTATAGCAAGGAAAAACCATAAACCAAGATAGAAGAACTTGCTCCACCCATAAGTAAATATTTCATGGTAGCTTCATTAGACCGTACATCTTTCTTTGTATATCCAGATAATAGATAAGATGATAATCCTAAACATTCTAAAGCTACAAAAATAGTTACTAAATCATTTGCACAGCATAAAAACATTCCTCCTAAAGTCGCTGTTAATATGAATAATAAAAATTCTGTTAAGGCCGTCTTTGTACATTGTATGTAGTCGATAGATAATGGAATACATAATAATGAACAAATTAAAATAAATAGTCTAAATATATTGTTAAAACTGTTTATTTGAAAAGTCTCAAAAAAAGTCGATACAGGTTCTTCTTTCCATTGAAATAATAAGATTACTACACTGGTAACTAAAGCTGTTAATGATACTAGATAGAGCCAAGGTGTATTTTTTTCGTCGGATATTAAATCAATAATGATAGTAACAATTAGGCTAAGAATTAAAATACATTCTGGCAGAATGGAATTACCATATAGGAGAAATAAATTAAAATCTTTCATAAGAGAAATTCGAGATAAATTGAGAGAGAAAGTAATCATTTTTCGATATGTTCGTTCGAGAAGGCATAAGTAATTTATTAAGATATTTGGTCATTTTCCAAAATTATTAGAAACCTATACTATTATTCTATATTCTATTCTATATTCTATTCTGGACAATTATTTTCTCGATCTTTTTACAATAACTAAATAATTATATATATAGTAATAATATATTAGATATTCTATATCGAATGTTTCAATATATTCTGAGAAAGGGATATTTAAGGTCTTTTCTTCTTCCGATTTCTCAGATTCTCTCTCTATTCTTATTACAACATTTCTCTTTCAGAATTCTAGTCTTTATTTTCAAGATGATTAAATAGATTATATCATTAATTATTAGATTCAACTAAAAACGTTCTATAGAACGTTTTTAGTTGAATCTAATAATTAACGAAAATGTGCAAAAGCTTTATTGGCTTCTGCCATTCTATGAGTTTCTTCCTTCTTACGTACAGCACTGCCATTATTCTTAGCAGCATCCATTAACTCATAACTTGATTTTAAAGCCATACTTCGACCTGGACGTTTTCGAGATGCTCCTAATAACCACCGAATAGCAAGTGCTTTTCCTTGTGCAGGTATTATCTCAACGGGAACTTGATAAGTTGATCCACCTACACGTCTTGCCTTTACTGCTACGTTCGGAGTTACTCTGCGTACTGCTTGTCGTAAAACAGATAGTGGATTCTTTTGCGTCTTTTGCTTAATCTGCTTCATAGCTTGATAAAGAATTCGATAAGCCAATGATTTTTTACCGTCTTTAAGAAGACGGTTAACCAACATGTTAACTAATCGATTACGATAAATTGGATCTGATTTTGCAGTTTCTCCTGCTGCAGTACTTCGACGTGACATGAGTTTGAAAAGGTATTCTATTTGATTTTTGAATTACTATTTAATGATTTATTTTGGCTTTTTCACCCCATATTGTAGGGTGGATCTTTCAGATTCTAAGAGATCTCCCTCCAAACCGTACATACGACTTTCATCGAATACGGCTTTCCATATGATTCTACATCGATAGAATATTTTATCTCTATCCTTGGAGAAGATCATATTTACTCATTAAATATTGAGTATCCGTTTCCCTTTATTCTTCCAGATATTTCTTTCGATAAAAGGAAATCTTGTATTTTATATATCTTCACAACAATAGTCTTTAGGTTCACGAAATGAAAATGAAAGGGTTTTTAAAATCTTATTGATTCTAGCTTAAACTTGTTCTAAAAAAGTCAAAACATTGAAAGATTATTTAAACACAAAAAGAGTCAAGGGAAGACTCAATGAATAATTGGAATAGTAAACCTTAGACACAGATTGGTTTCAAATAGATTTTTAATATTCAAATCCTATAATAGCATGCTTTAGTCCCCTTACAATATTTTCATTATTGGGTTAGCTAGATTTTTGACATATTTTCGATATTAATATGGAATCATTGAGAATGATACAAATGGTAGATAATATTATACAACGCACTAGAACGCCCTTGTTTGCGATCTTTCACCCCTACAGCATCTAGAGTTCCTCGAACAATATGATATCTTACACCAGGTAAATCTTTGACCCTTCCACCTCTTACCAAGACTACTGAATGTTCTTGTAAATTATGGCCAATACCTGGTATGTAAGCCGTGATTTCGAATCCAGAAGTTAATCGAACTCTAGCGACTTTTCGTAAGGCAGAGTTAGGTTTTTTTGGTGTGGTAGTGGAAAAGTTGACAGAAAAGTCACCTATACTGTCACTCTACAAAACCGTACGTGAGATTCTCACCTCATACGGCTTCTCGTTCAATTAAGATAAGGAATTAAAAACTCGTCTTGTTCTTCTCTCTAGTTTCTCTTTACTGTCTCTAATTCGAGAGATTAACGAAAGAGAATTAGAAGAATATCTTTCTTTATTCTTCCAAAAAAGAATCAAATAGATAC